GGCAATTATAGATCTTAGGAGGCAATTCTAATTGGTCAATATAAATATATTTGAATGCTATTTCTTTTTTATTTTTCTTTAGTTTAATCAATCTATCATGAAAAGTAAAAAGGGGTAAAGTAATCTTGTGTTGATTTTTTTCTAAATGTAAGTTTTCTTCTTCTGCATATAGAAACGGAATAAATAAATCAATCAAATTACGAGAGGCTTCATGAAGTGCTTCTTTGGGAGTTAAACTTCCGTTTGTCCAGATTTCGAGAAAAAGTATTTCTTGCTTTTCATTTCCATTTCCGTAAGAATGAACACTATGATTCACATTTCGAACAGGCATGAATACAGCATCTATGGGATAACTTCCGTCTTGAAAATCTTTTGGCAGTTTTATACGATTCCGATAACCGCGATTCCTCTCGATTTGTAATTTAATACACAAATCAATTGGTTCTCTTAGGCTAGCGATATACTGTGTATTATCAACGATTTCTACAGAAGGTGGTAAGATGATGTCTTGAGCAGTTACATACCTGGGGCCCTTGACACAAATAGACGCATCGCAAGTTCCATACAACGCACTTCTCAATACAATTTCTTTCAAATTCATTAAAATTTCATGGACTGATTCTTGAATACCCGTTATAGTAGAAAATTCGTGTGGTATTTTCGCGGATTTTGCACGTGTGATACATGTTCCGTCTATTTCGCTAAGCAACGCTCTTCGCATCGCAATGCCTATTGTGTCAGCTTGACCTTTCATAAGTGGAGATAGAATAAAGCGTCCATAATAAAGCCGCTTACTGTCGGCTCTTGATTCAACACACTTCCACTGTAATGTCCGAGTGGATATGGTTACTTTCTCTCGAACCATAATAATATTATTTTTTTTGATTAAATCATTGAATTATTTATTTCTCTTGAAATTTCGTTAATATTTATTCTTACACGCGTCTTTTTTTAGGGGGCCTACAACCATTATGCGGCATAGGAGTTACATCCCGTACGAAACTTAATAATATACCACTTCTACGAATAGCTCTTAATGCCGCATCTCTTCCGAGACCAGGACCCTTTATCATGACTTCTGCTCGTTGCATACCTTGATCCACTACTGTACGAATAGCATTTCCCGCTGCGGTTTGAGCAGCAAACGGTGTCCCTCTTCGTGTGCCCTTGAATCCACAAGTACCGGCGGAGGACCAAGAGATTACCCGACCCCGTACATCCGTAACGGTCACAATAGTATTGTTGAAACTTGCTTGGACATGAATAACTCCTTTTGGTATTTTACGTGCATTTTTACGCGACCCAATACGTCCATTCTTACGTGAACCAATTCTTGGTAAAAATTTTGCCATATTTTTTTATCATCTCAAAAACTAAGTCGAAGATCTATGGATATATCCATTTCATGCCAAACTGGATCCTTTATTTTTTTTTTATTTGTACATCGGATTTTTTAGAGAGTTCCTGTTTAGAAAACTTATCCTTGCCTTTGTTTATGTCTCGGGTTGGAGCAAATTACTATAATTCGTCCCCGTCGACGTATCAGTCGACATTTTTCACAAATTTTACGAACGGAGGCCCTTATTTTCATACTTTTCATTCCTTAATTTTGAATATACATATTTTTGAAGAAACTAAATTTCATTAAATTTTGAAATCTGGAATTGTATCCCTCGAAAATGAAGTTGAAAAAACTACTAAATCATTCGAATTTTTGTTGCGGAGTTTATAAATGGGGTGTCCTCTCCTCAAATTATAACGATTTATATTTGACTCTATCGTGTGGTATATGTATAAAACAAAACTACGTTGGGTTTTTGCTGGGATATAACCTAAAACCCAATCCTCATTATCTAACCAACCAAACTCTGTAACATACCATCGGATATCAGAAGGATTACCATATATAACACAAAACTTCTCCACCAATTCTTTCTAGTCGAGCCTCCCGGTCTGTCATTATACCCCGAGAAGTAGAAAGAATTACAATCCCCATTCCGCCTAAAATTCTAGGAATTTTTTGATAGTTAGAATAGATTCGTAACCCAGGTCGGCTGATCCGTTTTAAATTTAGACTAGTTTTATATAATACTTTTCTATTCCTTCTATGTCGTAGGGTTAAAACAAAAAAAGTTTTGTTGTCTTCCCGGTGTTTCCTGACATTTTCAATAAAACCTTCTTGTAAAAGTATTTTAATAATGTTTTCGCTGATGTTAGTAGATGCTATTTGAACGGTTCCCTTTCTATTCATGTCAGCATTTCGTATGGAGGTTATTATGTCAGCAATAGTGTCTCTACCCATGATAAACTCAATTTTTATTGCCCCCGAATTTTGTATAATCAACATACTCTTTTTTTTTCTTTTATTAAAAATTTATTAAAAAATTATTTTAAATAAAGAAAGGTATATGCACGAAACAAAATTGACTAATTTATTTTAATTTAATCAATTTCATTCAATTCAAATATTATAACTATATGATGTTTCTAGTTTATATCTTAGAATCTCATCTTAATATCTTATAATATCTTATAATTACTGTTCTTAAATAATGCTTTATTTTATAATACTTCAGGTGCTAATGAAACTATTTTAGTAAAATTTAATTGTCTCAATTCTCGGGTGATTGCGCCAAAAATTCGAGTTCCCTTTGGATTTCCGTCTTGATCAATCACAACTGCAGCATTGTCATCATATCGTATTATCATACCGTTGTCACGTTTGAGTTCTTTACAAGTACGTACAATTACCGCTCTGATCACTTCGGATTTTTCTAAAGGGGAGTTCGGTACTGCTTCCTTTATTACAGCAACAATAACATCACCGATACGGGCGTATCGGCGATTATTAGTTCCTATGATTCGAATACACATCAATTCTCGGGCTCCGCTGTTATCTGCTACACTCAAATGGGTCTGAGATTGGATCATAGCCTTTTTTGAATCTGTTATTTCAATGCAAAAGGAAAAAAGAAATATTGTTTGTTCAAAAAAAATAAACTTGTGATTTTTTCATCTCAACGGCCCGGCCCGTTTTCCTTTGGTTCTATATTCCTAATCGCTATCCCGAAATAATGAATTGAGTTCGTATAGGCATTTTTGAACCCGCTATTTCAATAGCTTTTCTGGCTATATTTTCTGCTACTCCACCGAGTTCATAAAGTATTCTACCGGGTTTAACTACAGCTACCCAATATTCGGGAGCTCCTTTTCCCGAACCCATACGCGTTTCCGTAGGTCTTACAGTAACGGGTTTGTCGGGAAATATACGTACCCATATTTTTCCACCGCGGCGTACATTTCGTGTCATGGCCCGACGTCCCGCTTCTATTTGTCTAGACGTAATCCAAGCGGGTTCAAGTGCCTGAAGAGCATATCGACCAAAACAAATACGATTACCCCGATAAGAAATTCCTTTCATTCTTCCTCTATGTTGTTTGCGGAATCTGGTTCTTTTGGGGTTATAGTTGATGTTTGTTTCGCAATTTCATCTCTACTACAGAACCGGACATGAGAATTTCTTCTCATCTAGCTCCTCGCGAAGCAAATGATTATGATTAAAAAAAATCTACATGTCGTTGATAAATAATATACTGAATCAAATACAAATAATATTATACTATACTGAATCTTGGGATTCCTTTCTCATCGATTTTTTTTAATCTATTTATATTTTATATTTATTAAAAGTTTGTTATTATAAAAATAAAAAAATAAATTTGTATCTCTTTTTTTATATACTTTATATATACTCTTTATTTTTCTATATATATATATATATATAGATATCGAAGATTTATAGATTTAGAATTTTAGATTTAGAGATAATTATTTCTATTTATAGATTTGTAGATAATGTCCTGAACATAAAAACCTTCGCGGGCGAATATTTACTCTTGCAATTGTAATATTGACTTCATTTGTAGGATTAACCCATAAATAACTTCTCAGAATAAATCGAGTGTCTTTTGGTTCCTTTCGCCATCCCGCCCAATAAATCATTAAAATTCGTTTTCAATAGAATCCTATGTATTTACAGGTTCCGTCGTTCCCATTGCTTCTTGTTAATGGTTAGGTTTTAATTATACAATGGAGCCATTTGTTCGTTTTGTTCTTGAGTCAATTTTTTTAGTCTTTATTGGCTCGAGGCTCTTGATTTTTTTGGTCTATAAACGCATTCAGTTAATTATATTATAGATCTATCCTATATTGATCTTAATGCTTTATTACATTGGCTTTTATGAGATGATTCATAAACCTTACATATTGAAGTTATAGATCATATATCATTGATCTCTTTCTTTCTCTCATCTTTTCATTTATCTGCATAATTTTTGATTTTGCTTTACAATTCATAATCAGATTCGTTTTTTTTTTGCAAAACATATTTCAATTGTTACAATGAAATGACTAATATAGCCTATTTTGACTGCCTTTTTGGATTCAGATCCAGATAATATGAAGCGATGGATTGGTTATTAGTTCTATACTTATGAGTTCATAGTATGGATCAGTCTATTTTTTTGTAATCCTGACCCTAAAAAAACCAACGAGTCACACACTAAGCATAGCAATTATATTAAATAATCAATCGAATTTTTGATTTTATCCAACCCTATAGAATTACTCTTTTTTTTATTGGTAAAAAAAAGAATGAAAGACTTTGTCATTTTTTTTATCGATACAACCAACTCGACTGAGGGTTTACTATTCCTCGTCTACAAATGTCCAAATTTTGATTCCTAATACCCCATAAATAGTTCTAACTGCATAGGAAGAATAATCAATTTTAGCTCGAAGGGTTTGTCGAGGAACCCGACCCTCTCTAATCCACTCGACGCGTGCAATTTCTTTTCCGTCAAGGCGCCCTGCAATTTGTACTTGAATTCCTTTTGTATCGGCCTGTTCAGTTAATTCAATAGCTCTTTTCATTGCTTTGCGAAATGAAACTCGATTCTTTAGTTGTCCCGCTATAAATTCGGCAAGAATGTTAGGGTGCC